ATGAGGTGATTGCCCATATATAATTCTTTTATGATTTTTATTACATTGGTGAGGTTGATTTTTTGAAACTTGGGAGGCGTATTATTATTCATTATGATGTTGGTTTTTTCTGTTTACTTCTTAGTTAAGGAGGTTTATAAGACTTCTTTGCATTATATCCATGGTTTTTGACTTTTCATACTTAGTGAGGTTATTATATTTTTTTCTCTTTTTTATATTTGCCTTTGAACTAAAGAGAATGTGAATACTTGTATTTCGGATAGTATGGAGTTGCCATTCTTAGGATGCTTTTTATTATTGGGTTCTTCTATTACAGCCACAGCTTATCATCATAGTTTGGGTGGCAGTCTTTCTTTGGTGTGATTATGCCTTACGATATTTTTAGGTTCCTGTTTTGTATTGCTTCAAATGTTTGAATTTTATGATTGTTTTTGTGACTTACTATATTCCTCTTATTATGCGGTTGCCTTTTGTACTGTGGGCCTACATTTTAGGCATGTTTTAATGGGTCTTGTTGGTTTGACCATTTTATTTTTTTTGGGGGGTAGGTTAAAGGATATGTATTATGCTGATGTGGGTGTATGGTATTGACATTTTGTGGATTATATTTGGCTGCTTGTTTTCATGTTTATATATGTTTGCTAAGGCTTAAGCTTTCTTTCATAGGTTAATCTTAAACTGCTAACTTGTGGTGTTGGGGATCTATTTTTATAGTGAGGGAAGATGCTGTCTGTTGTTCGTCAAAATGTTGTGGATTTACCTACAAAATTATCTTTAAGATACTTTTGATGTGGGGGTTTTATGATAAGGAGTTTTCTGATAATCCAGATTGCTTCTGGGGTTATTTTATCTTTTATTTACGTTGCAGATTCTGCTATGAGATTTGGTTGTGTTTTGGATTTTACTAGGGAGGGTCTTTTTGTTTGGCTGGTGCGTTATATGCATATCTGGGGTGTCTCTTTTATATTTGTTCTGTTTTTTGTTCATATGGGGCGTGCTTTGTACTATTCTAGGTATAGTAAGTTGGGCGTCTGAAATGTGGGGTTTATTCTATATTTGTTAATGATGGCGGAGGCCTTTTTGGGCTATATTCTGCCTTGGCATCAGATGTCTTATTGGGCTGCTACGGTGCTGACGTCGATACTTAATAGTATTCCGTTGGTGGGAGGGAGTCTCTATAAGTTTATCGTAGGGGGGTTTTCGGTGACCAATGTAACACTTGTTCGAGTATTTTCTGCGCATGTCTGTTTGGCCTTTATTATTTTGGGTGCTAGGGTAGTACATTTATTTTATTTGCATAAGGGGGGTTCTAATAATCCCTTATTTATAAGAGGGGGTTATAGGGATGTTGTTTTGTTTCATGGGTTTTTTACGAATAAGGATGGTTTTGTTTTGTTACTGTTATTATTTTTGTGTGCCAGTCTTATAATGTTCTCTCCAGATATTGTTTTGGATGTTGAGAGATATATTCAGGCTGATCCTTTGGTTACTCCTATTTCTATAAAGCCGGAATGATATTTTTTAGCTTTTTATGCTATGCTTCGTTCTGTTGAGTCTAAGGTGGGTGGTTTGGTTTTAGTTATTGTGTTTTTGTTTTTACTCTGGTTGCCCAGCTTTAATAGTTCTTGTAGTTATAGTTTGGGGCGTCAGCTAGTATTTTGAAGGAGGGTGGCATTGTTTTTTTTGTTAGGTTATTTAGGTGCCTGTCATCCAGAGGCTCCGTTTGTTTTGATTAGTAAGTTATCTAGTTTGTTAATAGTTTTGTTTTTAGCTATGTTTAAGGGGTTGTGGGTGATTCCTTATTCTGGGGGGGTTCCTCGGTTGAGTTATTAGGTTTATGTGAGCAGGTTTTTGTTATTAGCTGGTATGGTTATAATATTTTGTAGCTTTGTTCTTTCTTTAACTCGTTTGTTAAATTGCTTGATTGTAGTGGAGAACTTGAAAGTGTTGCTTTTGTTTGTGTCTATAATGCATCAGTGAGAGGAGACTCATATGTTTTTCTTGGCTTTAATGGTAATTTTTACTGTTGAGGTTGTTCTTGGTTTGGTGGTATTAACACGATTATGAAGTTTCAGAATTTTGATGTTTTCGGTGGCTTACTAGGGTTTATTGTTGCTTTATTTTTGGCTGTTATTTTTTCCTGAAGGGGTGCGTTTGGTTTTAAATCTATAGGGTGTGGTTGATTTTTTTTTGACGGGGTAAGATTTTTTTTAACACTTCTTACGTTTTTTCTGTTTTTAAGATTGTACTTTTTTTTTGATTATTCTAGCTATTTGCCCATGCTTATGATTTTGTTGAGTTTATTTTCTTCGGTGGGCAGATATTGTTGTCAACATGGTTTATTGTTTTGGGTATTTTACGAAATGTCGATAATTCCTTTATTATTTTTACTCGTTTACGAGTCTCCTTATTCAGAACGTTATGTAGCTTCTTGGTATTTACTGGGTTACGTAGTTTTTACGAGGCTTCCTATGGTTTTGTGTATTTTTTATGTATCCTTGGGGTACGGCACTTTTAATATGGGGTTGTGGTCTTTAACGAAAGGATGAGGTGTAGGTAGTTTTCTTATTTTGGCTATTCTTTTTATTACTAAGATACCATTGGYTCCTTTTCATACATGGTTGCCTATAGTACATGCGGAGGCTACTAGTTCTGTATCAGTATGTTTGAGGGGGTATATAATGAAGTTGGGTGTTTTAGGTGTTTATCGATTTTGCAGGTTTTTGTTGCCGAGAAGTATTTTTTCTAATGTTTATTTGTTTTTTGCTTTGATTTTTAGGGTATTATTTTTTTTTAGTGCTTGTCGGGAGTTGGATGGGAAGCGTTGGCTAGCTTTTATGAGACTATCCCATATTATAATTTCTTGTATGTGTCTAGGTGTTGCTAGGCAAGAAGGTTATGGGTTGGCTTTTTTATATTGTCTTGGGCATGGTTTATCGGCGGGGGTTATGTTCCTTTTTTTGTGGGCTATGTATGAAATTTCTGGAAGTCGTAATTGAAGTATTTTGAAGTGGGGTGTTAATAGAGGTTTTGTACGATGTCTGATGGGGGCTAGGTTATGTACTGTGGCTTCATTGCCCCCTACAGCTCAGTTTTTTTGTGAGGTTTTTATACTGCTAGAGGCTGGAGAAGTGGGGCTGATTTATATTTTTTTACTCTGTTTGTATCTCTTTTTTGGTGGCCTTGTTCCTCTATTTTTATTGGGGGGGCTCTTGACACGCCATTTTAGTATTGGGTTGGGGGGAGGTTATATTTTTGTAACATTAGGTTCGGCTATATTCTTAATTTTTTGAAGATTTTTACTGTTTATTGTCTGTTAATGTAGTTTGGTGTTTTGCATGTTATGTTTTGGTCATAGAGGTAATTAGAGGTTAGCTACAATTCTTATCTAGCTTAATAAAAGCGTTAGTTTGAAGAGCTAGGGTTACGTGTTACGTGATAGGAGGGAAAGGTAAGTTAATTCTTAAACTGTGTGGTTCATGTTCACGTAATACAATATTTTGTCTTTTCCTATGTTTTTAAGTCGCTTATCTGTGTTGTTTCTTTGGGTAAAGTCTATTTTAGGGGGTGGCTGAGGCGATTATATGTATCGGTTAGTGTTGTTCTTTTTACTAGGCTGTTTTTTATTTTTACGGATTCCTTACATTTTTGGTTTGAGGGGGTATGCGTTATTTTTATTCTTTATCATATCTCCTTTGTTTATGAGGCTTTTTCTCTGCCGTGTCCTGGATAGGAACATTTTTGTGTTTTTTTCCTCCTTTATACCCGGGGGCACTCCTTTGTGGATAGCTCCTTTTGTATGCTTGGCCGAAACACTTAGTTATTTGGTGCGTCCCATTGTGTTGATGATACGTCCTTTTGTTAATATTTCGATGGGTTCACTAGGAGGCTATGTTTTAGGCTTATTATGTTTTAGAAATGGTTATGTTTTGTTGTTTTTGATTCTTTTGTTTTTTTATGAGATCTTTGTAGCGGTGGTTCATTGATTTATTGTTTGTAATATACTGGCTTTTTCGGAGGATCACTAGCCTAATATGCGTGGTTTTATGATTGCTTTACTTTCTGTAGGGGGGGTGGTGTTCTTTTCTTTTTGTCTTTTTATTAGCAGTAATCTATGCATATTCTGGGTTTTTCTTGAACTGGGGACTTTAAGGCTGGTGCCTCTATTTTTTTTGAATTCCCATACTTCTGTTTTGGATAGTCTTTTTAGTTATCTGATTGTTTCTAGGATATCTTCTACTTTTATAATTTGTGGCTTCCTCTTTGAGGGGGTGTATCTGCTGTCATTTTTAGGTTTCTTAATTAAGTTTGGTGTTTTTCCATTCTTTGGTTGGGTATATAACGTTATCTTAGGAAGTAATTGATTTGTTATATGAGGGTTTTCTACGGTTCTGAAGAGGTCCTTTTTATTTTTATCCTTTTTTATGAGGTCTGGGAAAGGAGCTTTGTTAGATACGCTTTTATGTAGAATTACTTTTATATTCTTGGCTACGTTGTTTTGGGTTTATAGGTATAGTTGGGTTCATTTTTGATGCCATATGATGATTTCCTCAAGTGCCGCGTTTGTAGCTATTTCTATGGTTTGTTCGTTGGCGAGATTGCTACATTTATTTTTTGTTTACCTTCTTTGGGCCAGGCTTGTGCTGTCTTTTTTTTATAAGTGCGGTTCCTATGTGACTTGAAAGGGAGGTGTTTGGTTTTTATATGGAGTTTTGTTAATTTCGTTTCCTCTTTCTTTTTCGGTGGTTTATAAGTTTTTAATGAGTTTGAGTATTTTTTCTTGCTCTTTTCTAGTTTTGTTTTGTTGGGTTATTTATAGTGTTTCAGAGCAGCTATTTCTTGTTAGTTTTATGGTGAATAGTGGTTTACCCCGTGCTAGGTTTGGTTGTGTAGGGGGGTTTCTGATAGAGTAGGATAGAGTAGTTTAAACTATAAAATTCTTATTTTACACGTAAGGGATGGCGTTAGCCTACTATCAGGGTTATTTAATGGTATAGTTTAAGTTAAGATGGTTGCTCTGCAAGCAATCGGTGAAATATTTTCTACTGTTATAGCCCGCCCTTAGTTTAGTGAGAATGCTGGCTTGTCGTGCCAGAGGCAGGAGATTTTCTTAGGGCGGGATGTTATTTTTTTTAAGTTCCTTTTATTTTTTTATAAGTAGTCTTGTTTCTTTTATTCTTATTATGGTTTTTGTGGCCTTTTTTATTTTAGGGGAGCGTAAGGTACTGGGCTATATTCAGATAAGTAAGGGACCTAATAAGGTGGGGGTGATAGGCCTATTGCAGAGTTTTGCGGATCTCCTGAAGTTAGTGATAAAGTTTAAGGTGGTGTTTTTTCAGGGCCGTAGTTGATTTTCTTGAGGGGGTGTATTGTTGCTTGTCTTTATATCTTGTTCTTATTGTGTTTTGTACTCACTATGTTATAGAGGGGTATCGAGGAAATTTTGGATGCTTTGGTTTTTAGTTTTGACGAGACTCACTGGTTATAGTTTATTAAGTGTTGGGTGGGGCTCGTATAATAAGTTTGCTTTGTTAAGATGTGTGCGTTCTGCATTCGGTTCTGTAACTTTTGAGGCTTGTTTTATGTGTATTGTTGTTTTATTAGCAATAATTGCTGGGGGTTATTCTTTAACGGATTTGATAGATAGCTCTTGGTTGTCCTTTACTGTTTTGCCGACCTGTTATTTTTTTTGATTGGTGGGAATTTTGTGTGAATGTAATCGGACCCCTTTCGATTATGCGGAGGCTGAAAGGGAGTTGGTGAGAGGGTTAAATGTGGAGTACTGCAATGTTCCTTTTACTTGTCTATTTGCTTGTGAGTACTTGATTATGTTTATTTTTTCTTGGTTGACCTCCTTGTTATTTTGAGGGGGGTTTTGGATGGTGGGGATAACTGTTTCACATAGTATATTTTTTATTTGGGCGCGTGGTACATTACCGCGGGTACGTTACGATTTCTTTGTAAACTTTATGTGGGAGTGGGTTATTTTGGTATTGGTCATTTCATTTTTTTTGGTTCTCTTCTAGTGCTTTAGGGTTCATATAGATTATGTTTGAAGTTATGAGGCTGTTAACCTTAGGAAGGTTTTATTACCTATGAACGCAGTCGAGTAGTCTAAGGTAGGATGTGAGTTTTGGGGATTTAAGGTCTTGATTGAGGAAGGTGACTGATAGGGCTGCTAAGCAGGCCACTGTGATATAGTGGTTGTAAGATTTTATCTTCGTCGGTAGCTTTTTCTCGGAGTAGCTTAATGGTAAAGTTTTGGGTTCTTACCCCAAGGATGTTTTGTGACTCATAAGGGGTATGTATTTAGGGTCTTGTTTTTTAGGGCTTTTTTTGATAGTCTTTTTATTGGTTATTTTATTTCATTTATCTGTCTGAAATGTTAGTGCGAGGGGGGCCCCTAATAAATTGCGTTCTTGGGTAAGCCCGTTTGAGTGCGGGTTTCTCTCCGAGGGGCTAGTTGAGAATTATTTTAGTTACACCTACTTTGTTTTATTGGTTTTTTTTGTGGTGTTTGATTTAGAGGTTTCTTTATTGTTAAACATGCCCCTTCAAGGTATATTATTTAAGAATCATGGATATTATTTCTTTTTTTTGTGCCTTTTAAGTCTAGGATTCTTAGTGGAGGTTAATAAGGGTTATGTAGAGTGGGGTTATTAGTGTTGGAGGGCTGGTTGGCTGTTGCTGCTAACAATGGTTTGAATATTTTACTTATTCGGCCCTCTTTAATAAGCTAGGTTATAAGACTGTTTGTTTTCAAAACAAAAGGTGGCTTTTGTCGCTTATTGATTGTGAGAGGGTTAACTTGATTGTTTACTTTGGATCATAAGCGGGTAGGTCTGATTTATATGTTTTTGGGTTTGTGGGGAGGATTCTTGGGTCTTTCTTTGAGTATGCTGATTCGTTTGAAATTTTTGGACCCTTATTATAATATTGTTTCTCCGGAGGTTTATAAATATATTATTACAAAACATGGGATAGCGATGATATTCTTTTTTTTGATGCCTGTCTTAATAGGCGGGTTTGGTAAATATTTGTTGCCCCTGTTGTTAGGGTTACCGGATTTAAATCTGCCCCGATTAAATGCTTTGAGGGCCTGGTTGTTGTTACCCTCGGCTGTCTGCCTAGGTTTGAGTATGTTGGGGGGGGCCGGTGTTGGCTGGACCTTTTATCCTCCTTTATCGGGCAGTGAATACTCTGGATGGGGGGTGGATTTTTTGATGTTCTCCCTACATTTGGCAGGGATTTCAAGTATATTTGGGTCTCTTAAATTTATCTGCACTATATTATTAAGGGCTATGCCAGGTGTTGGCGAGCGGGTGTCTATAATTGTTTGAGCTTATCTGTTTACCTCTATTTTATTGATATTGTCTTTACCCGTTTTAGCAGCGGGCATCACTATGCTATTATTCGATCGTAACTTTGGCAGTTCTTTCTTTGATCCATTAGGTGGCGGGGATCCTGTTTTATTTCAACACTTGTTTTGATTTTTTGGGCATCCCGAAGTTTATGTTTTGATTCTCCCGGGGTTTGGCATGATAAGTCATATTTGTATGACCTTGACAAACAAAGATTCCTTGTTTGGGCATTTAGGTCTTGTGTCTGCTATGGGAGCGATTGTTTGTCTGGGGAGCGTTGTTTGAGCCCACCATATGTTTATGGTGGGTCTTGATATAAAGACTGCTGTCTTTTTTAGTTCTGTGACTATGGTGATAGGGATCCCCACCGGTATTAAGGTTTTTTCTTGGCTCTACATGTTGAGAGGGGCTCGAGTGCGAGCCTGGGATCCTGTGGTGTGATGAATTGTAGGGTTTATTGTTCTTTTTACAATAGGGGGTGTAACGGGCATTGTTCTTTCTGCTTCTATCTTGGATACTTTGTTGCATGATACTTGATTTGTAGTTGCCCACTTTCATTATGTTTTATCTCTGGGTTCTTATAGGACTGTCGTGATATCCGTAATATGGTGGGGGCCGTTAATAACAGGGTACAGGTTGAAAAAGTATTTGTTGCAGGGGCAGTGGCTTGTCTCTATGATAGGTTTTAATCTTTGTTTTTTTCCAATGCATTACTTGGGGATGAGAGGCCTTCCCCGCCGAGTCTGTAGCTATGACCCCTCCTTTTATTGGTTGAATAGTATCGCATCTCTTGGTGCATTTGTTTCCGCCGTTAGGGCATTCTTTTTATGCTTTATTGTTTGGGAGTCTATTATTGTTGGTAACCGTGTTATAGGGATATGGGGGACGAATAGAATTGTTTTAAACGTAGTTACGATTCCAACCCCCCACCATGCGGATTATCTGAGGAACCCTTGTCGATGGATTTCTTTTTAGGGAAGTGTAGTTTAAAGCGAAGAATATTACTTTTGTAAAGTAGGGGTGCATCTTGTTGTACTTCTTTAGCTTTGAGGCTATATATGAATTATTCTGTTTGTCGTATTTGTACCTTTTGCATCATGATCCTTGGATATAAGCCTTATATAAGGTTTCCCGAAAAATAACGATTTAATAGTTTCTTGTTAAGAACTGAAAAGTACCTAGGCAAGGTTTTTTAGAGAATTATTAGATGTGATAGATATGACGTGTTATTTGATAGCTGGTTTGATACATATGCGTTTATAATTACTTTTTTTGCTATGATGTGAGAAAGGTTGTAAGAGAGTTTATACTATTTGTATCTTAGTGGGTTAAAGGTACCCTGTTTTATAGTTGTGTTATAACAGGAGCTATTTCTTAAGATTTCTTTAATAGGATGTGCATCTCTTGGATCAGTTTTAGGTGATTTTCAGGGAATGAGTAGTGGTAATATTTCATTTTTTTCTCGGGCTCCGTCGGTCTGTTTATTAAAAACATTTCCATTATGAAAGGTTTAATGGTAGCGCCTGCCCAGTGTTTTGAATAAATGGCCGCAGTATACTGACTGTGCTAAGGTAGCATAATTAATTGCCCTATAATTGAGGGATTGTTTGAATGGTTTGACCAGATGGTGTGCGCCTAGATGTGGGATATATAACGAAATTGGAAGGCTGGTGCAGATCCCAGCTTTTATTAATAAGACGGAAAGACCCCGAGAGCTTTACGTTTATCGTTTACTTGGGGCAAGGGCATATTTCTTACGTGCTTTATGATCCTGTTTGGGTAATAGACTTAAGTTACCTCGGGGATAACTAGGTAAGAAGTGAAGAGAGACCATATCGATTTACTTGTTTGCCATCTCGATGTTGACTTGGGGCTAGTGTAGGGGTGCAGATGTTCCTATGCTTGGTCTGTTCGACCGATAAGCCCTTCATGAGTTGAGTTAAGACCGGTGTAAGCCAGGTCGGTTCTTATCTATTTTTGTTGCGGGCTAGTACGAAAGGATTGTCTGTGATTTATGTTGGGCGTGTAGCTAGGTTGCGTTACACTCTGCAAAGGTGTAAAAGATTCTGTTTGAATCCGCGTCTTTACAATTTATTTAATTCTGGTTGTGGAAGGGAATAAGTTATGGTGCCACATAGAGAGGTTATTGAATGATTAGTCGGAAAAGATATTTAGTTTCTGTATTTAGTGGTTAAAACTTGTTTTTAAGGGAGACCTTGAGCAGGCCATGCTTAAGTTAGGCGGTAAATTCACAGTGCCAGCCTCCGCGGTTATTCTGTTAGCCAACCCTTCAGTTTGGTTAAAATGTTTTATGAATAATTTTGAGATTTTGGGTAGAATTATTTTCTCTTTTATAATGGGTTCATACTATATAGGAGGGCTTTTAAGAGAAGGGGATTAGAGACCCCCGTATTTTACTATTTATTTTGTGCCCATAGTGTAAACTAAAAGGATTTGGCAGCCGACGAGATTCACCCGGGGGAGCGTGCAGCGTAATAGACAGTCCACTTATTAAGTAACCATTCTTAGGTTTGTTAGTGTATATCCGATTTAATATCTGTAATTTGTGTTATTAGGTGTAATAGGTTATTAAAGTCAGGTCAATGTGCTGCTGATAGAATGGGGGTTTGTGCGCTACATTGAATTAAAAATACTTTCTTGGAAGAGGGTGGGATATTTTAGGACTCGGAAGTAGGTTAAATTAAGTTATTTTGATCGAAGTAGATTTAGTTGGGGTACATACCGCCCGTCACCCAGGGCGTTAGCTGTGGTAAGTCGTAACATGGTAACACTTGGGGAACCAGGTGTTAGTTGGCGAGAGTGTTTAGCGCTCTGGGCCAATGCTAATTTTTCAAGGCATCTATTTAGTTTTATTCGAATACATATATATTTTATGCTGTTTTATTCCTTTATGAGTTTTAATAGTACTAGGTTGACAGGTTTTTACAGTTTCTGGGGTAAGAGAAATGAATAATGAGAGAAAACTTTTAGAGTTATTTTGAACTATAATACCAACCTTTTCTGTTATGCTTTTATGTTATTTTAATTTACGATGTATGCAGGGTTATGATAAGTTGCCTGTTAAGGATATTATTAAGATTGTTGGACGCCAGTGATATTGAAGCTATGAAACCCCTTCGGAAAGAATGTATGATTCTATAATGCTGGATTTTATAAATAGTGTGGATAAGCCATTATGCCTTGATTTTAAAAGTACTTACATGTTTTTAATAACTTCCTCTGATGTTATTCATTCATTTGCGATACCCCAGTTTCATTTAAAGAGGGATGCTATACCGGGACGTGTAAATGATTTATACTTCTCCCCGGATCGAATGGGGGTGTTTGTAGGTTACTGCAGGGAATTGTGTGGTGCAGGTCATGCATACATGCCGATAGTTGTCGAGATTAGAGATTTCAATAAGTCTTTTGCGGTTTAAGATGAGTCTGATTTTTTTAAGTACCTATTTTACTGTTTTGCTCGCTTTCTCGTTTGTGTCTCATCCRGTCAGGTATTGTATCTTATTATTATTGAGGGCTTTTAGTGTAAGGGGGTTTAGATGTTATGTTTTTGGGTTTTCTTGATATATTCTCTTATTTTTGTTGGTTTACGTAGGGGGGGTTTATGTTCTTTTCGTTTTTGTTTCTGTCCATAGCCCTAATCCGGTTTCGGCGTTAGGGGGTAGTCTAGGGGTTTATGTAAGGATTTTTTGTAGTTGTTTTGTTACCTTAGTATTTTTGGGTCGGGATTATTTAATTTTTAGGGAGGCCAGTCATTATTTATGTACTTATTTTGAAGGCTTTGCCTACTGTCTTTTTTGTTTAATATTGATGGTGGGTTTTGTTGGGATTAGTATTGTTGTGGGTAGAAAGGATTCCTTCTTTCGTTAAATTATCGGTTTAGTATATTTAGGTGCGGGAGATTGTAGATCTTTAAGAGGTTTTTTACCAGCCGAAGTATATTTAGGAGTGCCAGAGAATATGGGGTTGATTTAGGACTAGTTTATGGCTTTTTAAGCCCTCTTGCGAGTAGAGGCTTGTCCGAGGATGATTTGAAATCATTTTGATCACATGTTTTAGTGATACTTGCTAAATTGTTGAACACAAATGCCAGATCATATGGGTTGGTTTTAAGCATCAATTATAAAGAATACTCTTTTTTGTGTATCTGACAACCATTAAGGGATTGCGTTTCGGCCGCAAATTTGGGATGCGTGCCTCCCTGTCAGGGGTGATCATTATTTTATTGTTTTTAGGGGCTTTATTTTTTTCTCTCTCTTAGGAGGTTTTATTTTATGGTGTTATGGGTTAGTTGGGTGGTTTGGGAGAGTTTCATTAATTTGTTATGCGTGGTTAGATTATCCTCTCTATTTTTTGTTAGACGACGTCAGGCTAATTTGTAGATATATGTTATTATGTTGTGGTTTAATAGCTATTTTTTATTGTTTTCATTATTTCTCTTCTAGGCAGGATGGATATACACTCTCTTTTTTAATGGTTTGGTTTTTGGGCACTATGCTTATATTAGTATTTAGGTCTTGTGTTGTGGTAAGGTTGATTTTATGAGAGTACTTAGGTTTGGTGAGATTTTTTTTGATACTCTTTTATTCTAATGGTGTGAGACTTCGTGCTTCTTTGATTACTCTGTTTGCTTCTCGTTTTGGGGATGTTGGGTTGTTTATGTTAACTTTATGGGTTAGTAAGGAATGATTCTTAGTAGTGGGTTGACAGTATAGTTTGTTTTTACTTTTAATTGTCCTAACTAAGAGCGCTTGCTATCCTTTTATTTCATGGTTACTAGAAGCTATGCGTGCTCCCACTCCTGTTAGTTCTTTGGTACATTCCTCTACTTTGGTAGCTGCAGGGGTTTGATTTTTACTTCGTTATGATTCTTTTTTTGGGGGGGAGTCTTATAGTTTGTTAGTATTTTTTTCTTTATTAACTACGTTTATTACGGGGGTTTGTGCTTGCTTTTTTATGGATTTGAAGAAGATAGTTGCACTATCTACTTGTAATAAAATTTCTTGATGCCTATTATTTTATATCTGTGGTGATCTTAGATTATGCCTATTACAGTTATTAACGCACGGGGTTTGCAAGTGTTATTTATTTATATTTGTGGGGGACTTAATGTCAGTTTCCTCTGGTAGACAGAGTTCGGTGGGGGTTTATTTATCCCGTTACTTAGGGGTTTATGGTATTGTGGGCCAGGGAGTTTTAATAATATCCCTATGCGGTCTTCCATTTTTAGGTGTCTTTTTTAGGAAGCATGTATTTTTTTCAGGTCTCTTTTGTATCTATGGCGGGAGGTTTATAATTTTTTTATTGACCTGTTTTTTTATATCCTATGTTTATTCTATCCGGTTTGTGCTTTTGCTTTTCCGGTTAAGGGGGGGATTGTCGAGAGGTTACTCTAGGAGTTTTATGTTAATAGCGGGAGTTAGATTTTTGGGCACCCTATTAAATTACTCGGGGAGTTATATGCTAGCGGAGCTTACAAGTGTGAGGGTAGGTTGAAGAGGTTTAATAAGGGTTCTCCAATTGTTGGGTTGTAGATTGGGATATTTATTTTTTTTATTTAACCTTGAAGGAGGTTTTTGGAAGGCTTCCTTGTGGGGGGGGGATTGTTTAGTGAGGAGGGTATATTCTAGGTTTTTGAAATTTTCAGAAAACTACTTGTTATCATTGTATCGTTGAGAATTGTACCCCCTAAGCCTATATAGTTTACCCCCTACGTTAAAGGATTTTCGTTATTCTTTTTTCTCAATAAACTTCCTGATTTGTAGTTTTTTATTGAGCTTATTTTTATATCTTTTATTATCGGCTAAGCTACCTTAAGGGCTTGGATTTTATTTTAGGGCTTGACAATCTGGTGTTTGTAGCATAATAATTTTTCGTATTGTAGGAGTTCCTTTGATCGATTGTCCTAATTTTGTCAGGGGGCTATTTTCTTTTATCCATGGATAAATCTTGCTAAGCAAATTTAAAAAGTCATATTTTACACACTTCATTTTGAAAACTTTCCAAATTTAAGGCAAGAACTCACGAATATGCTCCAAATCTTGACACTATATCACCGGGTTCTTGCCTAGATAAAAAAAACCTGAAAGGTAGCTACCTTTCAGAAAAAATAAAATAAGACGCTAAAGTCCAAATTTCTTTTTTTGGTGCAATGTTTCAGAAGTTCAACTTGATAAGCAGCAGTGTACTCAATGATCATTTTGCATTTTCTTTCTACGAACTTTTACTCATATCGATAGCAAACATTCCCATTGATTTTTCTAGATACACAAATGGGTTACAGGTGACAAGACAGTCAAGAAACACGAATCCAAACTGTGCTAGAACCTACACGTTCGATTTAACGAATATCCTCCAAATCTGGATACTATATCACCGGGTTCTTGCCTAGGTAAAAAATAGTATTAGTAGTATACTTCAATATCTCGTCTTTCCAAGTCGAGGATCCAAAAAATAGTTTGGCTTATACCAAATTGTATTTCATTTGACTAGTTCAGATGATTAGATCCTAGTTCTTTCTAAAACAAAACCGTAAAAGTTATCGGTACTACTATCTACATTGCTCCCGTGAGCCAACCTATGTTATTGACTCGAGACATTGCGAGATATAGCTGCAAATAGGTGTCAATATAATTTTTATTGTAAGTTCTGATATGATGTTGGGGCACTTACATATCTCCGTCTTCAAAATGATATGAATGGAGACATCAAATATGTGTATGTATGTATGTATGTGTAATTAGTATTAATTTATAACCTCCCTTATAATAGTTAGGTAGGTAGGTTATTAATATATTGTCCCATATAGGATAAGAGGATAGATATGTGTAGGTATGACTGTAAGGGTAATTAGTATTAATTTATAACCTCCCTTATAATAGTTAGGTAGGTAGGTTATTAATATATTGTCCCATATAGGATAGTTAGGTAGGTAGGTTATTAATATATTGTCCCATATAGGATAGTGTGGTTTCTTATCGAAAATTTTTTTATTGTCTGAAAGAGCTTTTTTATAGTTCTCGGGTGCGCAGCCACACCGTAAGAA